TACTTATTTTGAGTGCCTATTTATTTTCTGTCGGTCTATATGGATTGATCACGAGTCGAAATATGGTTAGGGCTCTTATGTGTCTTGAACTTCTATTAAATGCGGTTAATATAAATTTTGTAACATTTTCTGATTTTTTTGATAGTCGTCAATTAAAAGGAGCTATTTTTTCTATTTTTATTATCGCTATTGCCGCCGCTGAAGCAGCTATTGGACTTGCTATTGTTTCGTCGATTTATCGTAATCGAAAGTCAACTCGGATCAATCAATCTAATTTGTTGAAAAAATAATCTCAATAGTATTAATTAGATAAATTCGAATATTCAAATTCAAAAAGAAATTCAAAATAAGCCTCGTAAATTATGGTATTGGTAGCACAAAGATAAAAAATCAAAGTATTTTGGCTCTCTTTCATAAACCAATTCAGAACAAAATGGATTCAAAAACGCTGGAAACTCATTGATTCGTCTAATATCTAAATCTAATTTATCTCTTTTTTTTCAATTTGAAATTTAGTAGATCGAAAATTGATGCCCTTCAAAAATGTATAGATCCAATGTCACATTCAGTCAAAATTTATGATACATGTATTGGATGTACTCAATGTGTTCGAGCCTGCCCCACAGATGTGTTAGAAATGATACCTTGGGACGGATGTAAAGCAAAACAAATTGCTTCAGCTCCAAGAACAGAGGATTGTGTCGGTTGTAAGAGGTGTGAATCGGCTTGTCCAACAGATTTCTTGAGTGTTCGGGTTTATTTATGGCATGAAACAACTCGTAGCATGGGTCTAGCTTATTGATACCTCACTTAAAACTCTACTTGAATTCAGCTGATTTGTTTTACCGAGAAAACCCGAGCGCAAAAAAATTTTTGCGCACCGGTTTTCTGGCCCAAGTCTATTTTGCCTTTACCACGAATGATTTTCCTTGGTTAACAATAATTGTATTTTTACCAATAGCTGCAGGTTCTTTAATTTTTTTTCTTCCTCATAGAGGAAATAAGGTAATTCGATGGTATACTATTTGTATATGTATTTTCGAGCTCCTTCTACTAACCTATGTATTCCGTTATCATTTCCAATCAGATGATCCATTAATCCAACTAGTGGAAGATTATAAATGGATTCATTTTTTCGATTTTCATTGGAAATTAGGAATAGATGGACTTTCTATAGGATCTATTTTACTAACGGGATTTATCACTACTTTAGCTACGTTAGCAGCCTGGCCTCTTACTCGGGATTCTCGATTATTCCATTTTTTGCTATTAGCAATGTATAGCGCTCAAATAGGGCCATTTTCTTCTCAGGACCTTTTACTTTTTTTCATCATGTGGGAGTTAGAATTAATTCCGGTTTATCTCCTTCTATCCATGTGGGGAGGAAAGAAACGGATGTACTCGGCAACTAAATTTATTTTGTACACGGCAGGCGGTTCGGTTTTTCTATTAATGGGAGTTATGGGTCTTAGTTTATATGGTTCTAATGAACCAACATTAGATTTTGAAACATCAATTAATCGACCGTATCCTATGGCCTTGGAAATACTATTTTATATTGGATTTTTGATTTCGTTTGCTGTCAAATTGCCGATTCTACCTTTCCATACATGGTTACCTGATACCCATGGCGAAGCTCATTACAGTACTTGTATGCTTTTAGCCGGAATCTTATTAAAAATGGGAGCATATGGATTGATTCGGATTAATATGGAATTATTACCTCATGCTCATTCTATTTTTTCTCCATGGTTGATGATAATAGGCACAATACAAATAATCTATGCAGCTTTAACTTCTTCTGGTCAACGTAATTTTAAAAAAAGAATAGCCTATTCTTCTGTATCGCATATGGGTTTGATACTTATAGGAATTGGTTCTATAACCGACGCAGGACTCAATGGAGCCATTTTACAAATCATTTCTCACGGATTTATTGGGGCGGCTTTTTTTTTCTTGGCAGGAACAAGTTATGATAGAATACGTCTTGTTTATCTCGACGAAATGGGCGGCCTAGCTATCCCAATGCCAAAAATATTTACAATGTTTAGTATCTTTTCTATGGGCTCCCTCGCATTACCAGGTATGAGTGGTTTTGTTGCCGAATTAATCGTATTGTGGGGGCTAATTACCAGTCAAAAATATCTTTTCATGCCAAAAATTCTACTGACTTTTGTAATAGCAATTGGAATGATATTAACGCCTATTTATTCATTATCTATGTCACGCCAGATGTTCTATGGATCCAAGCTATTTAATGCCCGTACTTCTTATCTTTTTGATTTTGGCCCGCGCGAGTTGTTTGTTTCAATCGCTATCTTTCTACCCATAATAGGGATTGGAATCTACCCGGATTTTGTTCTGTCACTCTCAGTTGAGAAGGTTGAAGTTCTTTTATCTAGTTTTTTATAGAGATTTTTACTAAAGAAAAATTGAGAGAATTTTTAAAAACTTGTCGGAGAATAGAAAAATAATGATTTTTTTCTATTCTTTTCAATCAAAGTGAAAAAAATTAATTTTCATTTTAACCCGATATGCGCGGTCTTTAGCGAGAACCGCGCAAATTACTACACTATTGATACTGGATTCACGCAGTTCGTTACAAAGTTTTTTATAGACAGCTCGCGTTAGTTTGTATTCGTAAGAAGCTTCCTTAGCTAGACGTTAATGTAAATGAACCATAACTATGTAGCCCTATTCCTAATAGATTAACTCCAAAATAGCATATCCAAATTATCAGAAACCCCAGAGCCGCCACCAGTGCGGAATTTTCACCCGGGAAATTCTTATTTGTTCGAATATGTAAATAAATAGCGAATATCATCCAAGTAATAAAGGCCCAAATTTCTTTTGGGTCCCAACTCCAATATGATCCCCACGCTTCATTCGCCCAGACTGCTCCTGAAATAATACCCGTAGTTAAAAAAAGAAATCCTAGACTAATCACACGATAACTCCAAAAATCCAACTGTTGAATTAATTGGCTCTTGTAATAATTCTTACCAGAAAAAAAAGAAGTATTTCTTAAAATAGTACTTCTGTCATAGCTATATTGGATTTCGTCAAACGAAAATGATTTTAAAAACCGATTACTTTTCTTTCGAAATGTAAAGACTAGAAGTGCAGCGGATAATAATGATCCACACAGAAGAGCGGCATAGCTCAATATCATCATACTTACATGCATTATTAACCACTCGGATTGGAGCGCAGGGACTAATATTGAAGGTTTCTGTATTTCACTTAAAAGACTTGAAGTAGCAAAGCCTTGGGTAAAAATAGTACTCGAGGCGGTTATTGTGCTTAGATTTTTATTTTTTTTGAAATAGGCCACTATATGAATAAGGGAGAAACTCCACGAAAGAAAGATTAATGATTCGTATAAATCACTTAGTGGAAAATGACCGGAATAAATCCAACGAATCACTAATAATCCGGTTAAACACAAAAAGGTCGGTATCATGCCCTTTTCTGATAACTCATATGGTTTTATGAGTTCAGTGACCAATAGGTTGATCAACCTAATTGAAATGACAATTGAAACAATTGAAAAGGAAATATGATTTAATATATGCTCTAAGGTTGAAAATATCATAAAAAAAAAGAGTAATCCCTTAATTTAAGTAATAAATGAAAAGCGGGAATTGAATTCATTTTTTATTATAAGATCTATTGTCTGGTGTTTTGAAGACGGCATGCCGCTACTCGGACTCGAACCGAGATGCTCTAGCACTGCTTCCTAAGAGCAGCGTGTCTACCGATTTCACCATAGCGGCTTGTTTGAACCCATAATAGGGTATTTATATTGAATCGTCAAGATTGACAGTGTCACTAAAAATTTTGGAATAACAATTAGTTCCCATTTAACTTCTTGCAGAAATTTAAAACAACAAAATTCATTTTCTTGCGGAACATAAAAGAAACCCCTTTTGAATTTTTCCAACGTAAGACATTGTTTGTATATAAGTTCGTATATAATATACCGAGAGTTTTCTTCTTTTATTGGTCAGGCTGAAATCAAAAATCAAAATTCTTGAGATATATAGATAAAGAAAAAAATATTATTAGCACTTGAATTATAACAAAAAGGTCGATGGGGAAAATAAGACTCCCCACCAACAAAATGAAAAATAGAGTCCTAAAAAGGGTAAAACCTTGTTTTTTCTTATTGTATTTTTCTTATAATTTTCGAAATTTTCAAATTCTTAATGTTCCATTTTTACATATGAACATCACAAATTTTCTTGTCGCATAAAAAAACTTTTTGATTTGCCAGTAGAAAGAGATTTTCCTAATGACAAAGCTTTTAACGCCGATGAATATCCCTTCCTTTTCCAAATATTTTTACGAATACGCTTTTTTGATCTAGAAGTGCGTTTTTTTGGAACTGCCATTTCAAAACGAAGAGGTGACTCAGTGTTATAGTTGGATGTGAAAGACATCTATTGTTCAAAAGAATCCTTAGTTACTATTCATTATCTAGTTATTCTTTTAGTCCTTATCATCACAAAAAAATCTCAATATATGAACCTTGTATACAAAATTCCTACAAATTTATTTGTTCAAAAAGGTTTTTATACTCTAGAAGGCTTCTAAGAACAAATAAGTTGTCTGGGTTAGTAGTACTTTTATTTTTCTTTTTTCTCAGATATTTCTATAATAAGCTATGATATATAAATCTAATTCGTGGAACTAAAAAAAAAGAATCAGAATCAATCTCATAAGGAATTAGTTAATAAGTTGAAATAAACGAACTAAAGTGAAACTAAAAAAAATAACAAGTTATTAAGCCGATGACATTAGTGAATTCCACGATTGATATCAGAATCAAGTACTTTATGAGTGTAATTCCTGATGGTTGCTATACAAAAAACCATTGTATTGTTAGGAAAATTTCTATTTTTATTTTTGATCTCTTCCTAAATTTTTATATTTTCAAAATACAAATATATTTAAAATAAAGAAGTATTTTCTTTTTTACGGAACTTGGTCATATTATTTGACCACGTCTAACTTCTTGAGTTGAATATTTGAACTATTTCAAAAAACTCAGATACAGAATAAGTACGAGTATCAAATGCTAAATTTTTATTTACGTTAATTTTTTTTAGTTAGTGCATATTTTGATTTTTTTATTGATCCCTTTTGAAAGGGGTGGGGTCTAGTTAATCGGAAGCAATTAATTCCGACTAAAAAACTTTTTTTTATGGAACAAACATATCAATATGCATGGATAATACCTTTCCTTCCCCTTTCAGTTCCTATATTAATCGGAGTGGGACTTCTTCTTTTTCCGTCGGCAACACAAAGTCTTCGTCGTATGTGGGCTTTTCAAAGTGTTTTAGTATTAAGTATAGTCATGATTTTTTCGATCAATTTATCGATTCAGCAACTAAATAGCCGTGCTACCTATCAATATGTTTGGTCTTGGATTCTCAATAATGATTTGTCTTTAGAATTTGGCTACTTAATCGATCCGCTTACTTCTATTATGTCAATATTAATCACTACTGTTGGAATTTTGGTTCTTATTTATAGTGATAATTATATGTTTCATGATCGTGGATATTTGAGATTTTTTGCTTATATGAGTTTTTTCAGTACTGCCATGTTGGGATTAGTTACTAGTTCCAATTTGATACAAATTTATATTTTTTGGGAATTAGTAGGAATGTGTTCATATCTCTTAATAGGATTTTGGTTCACACGTCCTGTTGCAGCAAATGCTTGTCAAAAAGCGTTTGTAACTAATCGTGTTGGGGATTTTGGTTTATTATTGGGAATTTTGGGTTTTTATTGGATAACAGGGAGTTTTGAATTTCGAGATTTATTTCAAATATTCAATAACTTGATTTTTCATAATGAGTTAAATTTTTTATTTATTACGTGGTGCACTGTTTTATTCTTTTCTGGTGCCGTTTCGAAATCGGCACAATTCCCTCTTCATGTATGGTTACCAGATGCGATGGAAGGACCGACTCCTATTTCGGCTCTTATCCATGCCGCTACTATGGTAGCCGCGGGAATTTTCCTTGTAGCTCGACTTTTACCTCTTTTCATTATTATACCTCACATAATGAATTTAATCTCTTTAATAGGGATAATAACACTATTTTTTGGAGCTACTTTAGCTCTTGCTCAAAAAGACATTAAGAGGGGTTTAGCCTATTCCACCATGTCGCAATTGGGTTATATGATGTTAGCTCTAGGTATGGGGTCTTCTCGAAGTGCTTTATTTCATTTGATTACTCATGCTTATTCGAAAGCATTATTGTTTTTGGGATCGGGTTCTGTTATTCATTCAATGCAAACTATTGTTGGTTATTCTCCGACTAAAAGTCAAAATATGGTTTTTATGGGAGGTTTAAAAAAACATGTACCAATTACCAAAAGTGCTTTTTTATTAGGCACACTTTCTCTTTGTGGTATTCCACCTCTTGCTTGTTTTTGGTCCAAAGATGAAATTCTTAATGATAGTTGGTTATATTCAGCAATTTTTGCAATAATAACTTGGTCTACGGCGGGATTAACCGCATTTTATATGTTTCGGATCTATTTACTTACTTTTGAAGGACATTTAAATGCTCATTTTCAAAATTTCAGTGGAAAAAAAAAGACTTCCCTCTATTCAATATCTCTATGGGGTAAAGAAGGTTTTAAAGTCAATAACAAAAACTTTCATTTGTTAACTTTATTAATAATGAAGAAAAAGAAAAGTGCTTATTTTTTTTCACAGAAGCTAGATCGAATTGATGAGAATGCAAGAACTAGAAGCCAACCTTTTCTTACTATTTCTCGTTTTGGCACGAAGAAAACTTTTTCATATCCTTATGAATCGGATAATACTATATTATTTCCTATCCTTATATTAGTTTTTTTTACTTTCTTTGTTGGATTTATAGGAATTCCTTTGAATGGCGTCGATTTGGATATTTTATCCAAATGGTTAAACCCCGCTATAAATCTGTTACATCAAAATTCGAATAATTTAACAGATTGGTCGGAATTTGCGAAAAATGCAGTGTTCTCAGTCAGTCTAGCCTATCTTGGCATAAGTATAGCATTTTTTTTATATAAGCCTCCATATTCCCCTTTTACAAATTTTGATTTAGTTAATTCATTAATTAAAACAAATCTTAAGATAATTTTTTCTGACAAGATAAAAAATGGGATATATGCTTGGTCATATAATCGTGGTTATATAGACGCTTTTTATGCAACATACTTAACAGGGACGACGAGAAGAGTGTCGGAATTCACTCATTTTTTTGATAGAAAAGTAGTTGATGGAATTACGAATGGAGTAGGTCTTATGAGTTTCTTTGTAGGAGAGGCGATCAAATCTATGGGCGGTGGACGCATTTCTTCGTATCTTTTCTTGTATTCTTCTTACGTCTCAATGTTTTTATTAATTGCCTATTTCTTATCTAGAAGATAAAATTTTAGCTATTCTATTCTTAAATCTAAACATATGAGGATAGAATAGTGAAAAAAAGCGTG